TCGATAGAGACAAATTTTATAAATAAACTCAATAAAGTTCATAGTATCCTTCTTTTTAAGGGTAAGGAACTTAATGTTCATAATTTTGAAGAATTGTACCAGAAATTGGAAGGGAAAATAGCTACATTGGAAGAGAAATTGGTCCAGAAATTGGACCAGAAATTGGAAGAGAAATTGGGACAGAAAATATATACATTGGATAAAAAATCATTAGCAAGAGAATTGAGTCTTTTAATCGATGAATTTGCTGAAGAATCAACATCAAATTTGAAAGGAATTTCTTTATTTCCGGAACAAAGACGAATTGATTCAGACGATCCAGAAAAAGTTTTGAAATTTTTAATCGAAAGAGTCATAATTGATCCCATCATTCAAACAATATGCGATGCAGCCATAATTCCTCCCATGGAAAAAACAACTCGAAAAAAATCGATTGGAATAAATAAAAAAGTCCCCCGATGGTCATACAAATTATTCAGCGAGGTAGAACAACTCGGAAAAACTGCAACAACGGAAGAGGGGGAAGAGTGGATAGTAGATCATCAAATTCGCTCGAGGAAAGCGAAACGTATAGTTCTTTTTACGCAGGGTCCAGAGAATGCCGACCCTAGTATCAAAGCTATGACGAAGCCTGATGAAATAGAAGAAGTGGATATGATAGATTATCCCTATGAAGCGGATTTTCGGCGAGACATAATCACAGGTTCTATGCGTGTTCAAAGACGTAAAACCCTTACGGGGAAAATGTTTTTCTTATATCCGTATTCCCCACTTTTTTTCGACAGAGTAGGGTTTTATTGGGATGTTCTTTTCGAACCATTCATATTATCAGTAATTGAGATTTCCGACCTAATACAAGACATTTTTAGAAAGGGTATAAAAGGAAGCGTAGCAAAAAGAACAAAGAGGTTGAAAAAAAAAAAAAAAATGTACATGGAGGAAAACAAAAGCTACGAAGAAATTAAAAAAGAAGTCAATGAAATGGAAAAGGGGCGGGACGGGCAGACGGAAATGCAACGAATAGAAAGGACACGAGAAAAAATATCAGACCTCTATGATATCCTTATTTATGCTCATGGAATAAGAGCTTTTATTTTACTAATTCAGTCGAGGCTTAGACAATCTATTGTATTACCTTCATTGATACTAGCTAAAAATATTGTCCGTTTCTTATTACGCCAAGAGTCCGAGTGGGAGCAGGATATAAGGGAGATGAATAGAGAAGTGTATGTTATATGCACCTATAATGGTATGCCAGTACTAGAACCAGGAAGAAACGGAATTTTTCCTCCAAACTGGGCTACAGAGGGTATACAAATAATGATACGATTTCCTTTCCGTCTTAAACCTTGGCACCGATCTAAGATACGACCTTCTCGTAGGGATCCAAATCCAAAGCAGGAAAGTCCTGCTGCTTTTTTAACGATTTGGGGACTGGAAACTGACCGTCCTTTTGGTTCTCCTCTCGTAGGACTTGGTATTTTGTTTTGTTATTATTTTGGACCCCCTTTGAAAAAACTCCAAAAAACAATTATAAAATGGAGTTTTCGAGTTCTAAAAAGTTTTAAAGAAAGAACAAAATTTTTGTTTCTAAAGGTCCAAAAAGAACCAAAAAAATTGAGAGAGGATTCGAGTGAAATAAAAAAAGATTCTATAATCAATAATCAGATTATTCATGAATCATCCATTCAAACCCGATCTATGGATTGGACAAATTATTCACTGACAGAAAGAAAAATGAAAGATCTGACTGATAGAACAAGCACAATCAGAAATCAAATAGAAAGAATTACAAAAGACAAGAAAAATGGATTTCGAACTCTAAAGAGAAATATTAGTCCTAACAAAACAAGTTATGGTGCTCAAAAATTAGCATCACTAAAAAATATTTTTCAGATATTAAAAAGAAGAAATGATCGATTAATCCGTAAATCACATTATTTTCTAAAATGGATCGTGGAAAGGATATACACGGATATCCTTCTAGAGAGCTTTCCATATATCATTAATCGTCTTACTAATAGTCTTTATAGGCCCATGATCATTATAAAACTTTTTCGTAAATTTAAAAAAAAATCTTTTTTTGATACAAAAGAGAAAAAGATAATTGAGCGTATTTCAACTATACAAAAAAAACTTTCACCTTCTCGTATTCGTCATAAGATTCAGACGAAGTCGGAGGTTTCTTTTAAATTATCCCTCGTGTCACAGGCCTATGTATTTTACAAATTATCACAAACCCAGGTTATTAACTTGTATAAGTTAAGATCTGTCTTTCAATATGACGGAGCATCTTTATTTCTTAAGAATGAAATAAAAGATTATTTTCGAAGACAAGGAATAATTTCTTCCGAATTAAAGCATAAGAAACTTCAGAATTCTGGAATGAATCAATGGAAAAATTGGTTAAAGAGTCATTATCCATACGATTTATCTGAGCTAAAATGGTCTAAATTAGTACCGCAAAAATGGCGAAATAGAGTCAATCAACATTGTAGGGTTGAAAATAAAAATTTAATCAAACGGGATTCATCTGAAAGAGAGGAAAAGGTTTCGTTATTGCTAAATAAAAATGATCATTTAAAAAAAATGTATAGATATGATCTTTTAGCATATCAATCGATTTATTATGAAGATAAGAAGGACTCATATAATTACAACATACATAAACCGAAATTTGTTGATATGGGGGGGAGTATCCCTATTACTAATTTTATAAGAAAAGATTATTTTATGTATATAAAAAATCCAGATAGAAAATTTTTTGATACGAAAGGTCTTTTTTATCTCAAAATTAATAAAGATAAAGAAATCAACCCATCCAATCAAAAGGGTTTCTTTTCTTTTTTTGATTGGATGGGAATGAATGAAGAAAGACTAAATCGTCCTGTATCGAAGCCGATACCTTGGTTATTCCCACAATTTGAGTTATTTTTTAATGTATATAAAATGAAACCCGGGTTTATACCAATTCATTCACTTATTTTTCATTTTAATGAAGATGTTAGTCAAAATAAAAATATCACTAAAAATAAAAAAGGGGATCTTATACTATCAAATGAAAAAGAAAACCAATATTTTGAATTAGAGAATCAAGAAGAAAAAAAAATCATAGGTCAAAGAGATCTCGCATCAGATGCCCAAAACCGAGGGAACCCTGAATCTGTTTTCTCAAACCAACAAAAATATATGGAAGAACTTTATACGAAATCAGATATGAAAATGGGTAGAACGAAAAATCAACCCAAAAGCATTTGGACTTGGGAAATAGACTTAGATGCGTTCATGAAAGGATCTTTTGCTTTGCAATTGAAATGGCTGCTGAGCCCTTTGACTATGGAATTATTCGATTATGCGCTGTCCGTACTTGAATGGGAAAAGGAAAGCAGAATGACAACAAAGTTTGGTTTCGGCTTTATTAAGAAGGAGGAGTTAACTCTGGATCCAATGCTAATCCGGGATTTTAATCTTTCAAAAATCCTAAAAGAGGGAATATTTATTATCGAACCAGTTCGTATACCTGTAAAACATAATGTAGAATTTATTATGTATCAAACCATAAGGATTTCTTTGGTTCATGAGATTAAACAAAAAAAGAATCAAAAAAGATACAGAGAAAATATGGATAAGAATCATTTTGAGGAATCGATTGCAAGACATCAAATGATGACGAAAAATAGAAATAAAAATCATTATGATTTGCTTGTTCCTGAAAATATTTTCTCGTCTAGACGGCGTAGAGAATTGAGAATTCTAAGTTGTTTCAATTCAAGGAATAGTAATTGTGTGGATAAAAATGCAGTATTTTGCAATGGGAACAAGGTAAAAACCTGTGGTCAATTTGTGGATGAAAGTAAAGATCTTGATAGAGATAAAATTAAATTAATTAAATTAAAATTCTTTCTTTGGCCCAATTATCGATTAGAAGATTTAGCTTGTATGAATCGCTATTGGTTTGATACTAATAATGGTAGTCGTTTCAGTATGTTAAGGATACATATGTATCCACGATTGCAAATTGATTGATGATACAATTGTCTTCCCCTACGATATATATCGGGTGGATAAATAGCTGCGCACATGCCTTGTCTTACATCCTTTTTTTATACATGAATACTAATTCAATGACGTATCAATTAGATCATAAAATGAATCAATAAGTAAATTCGGATTGATTCTTGTGTATACCAGATCAAAATACCTCGCATTATTATTACTGATCAGTAAAATTCATATTCGTAAAATAAAAATAGTAAATTAATAAAAAAATTAACGCATAGAATAAATACAAAAAAAGATAGGAGGAAAAATTAATTCATGTCATTTATTTTACAAGAAGAAAAGAAAGGCTCTGTTGAATTTCAAGTATTCTGTTTCACTAATAAGATACGAAGACTTAGCTCACATTTGGAATTACACAAAAAAGACTATTCATCTCAGAGAGGTCTACGAAAAATTTTGGGAAAACGTCAACGACTTCTGGCTTATTTTTCAATAAAAAATAGAATACGTTATAATGAATTAATAAGTCAATTGAATATTCGAGCGATAAAAAAACGTTAATTTGAACAATTATTTTCTTTGATTTATTCGATCTTCAATTTTGATGACCTTCTTTTCGTTTTCAGTAATTCATGAAAGAATAAATACAGAAAAAACTTATGACTGGACCAGTTACAAGAAAAGATCTAATGATAGTCAATATGGGGCCTCACCACCCATCAATGCATGGCGTTCTACGACTAATTGTTACTTTAGATGGCGAAGATGTTATTGACTGTGAACCAATAGTAGGTTATTTACACAGAGGGATGGAAAAAATTGCGGAAAACCGAACAATTATACAATATTTGCCTTATGTAACACGTTGGGATTATTTAGCTACTATGTTTACAGAAGCAATAACTATAAATGCACCAGAACAATTAGGAAATATTCAAGTACCCCAAAGGGCTAGTTATATCCGAGTTATTATGTTGGAATTGAGCCGTATAGCTTCTCATTTATTATGGCTTGGGCCTTTTATGGCGGATATTGGTGCACAGACCCCCTTTTTCTACATTTTTAGAGAAAGAGAATTGATATATGATCTATTCGAAGCTGCCACTGGCATGAGAATGATGCATAATTATTTTCGTATCGGAGGAGTCGCTGCCGATTTACCTTATGGCTGGGTAGATAAATGTTTGGATTTCTGTGAGTATTTTTTAACAGCAATTGCTGAATATCAAAAGCTTATTACGCGAAATCCTATTTTTTTAGAACGCGTTGAAGGGGTGGGTATTATTGGTGGAGAAGAGGCTATAAATTGGGGGTTGTCAGGACCAATGTTACGGGCGTCCGGAATACAATGGGATCTTCGTAAAGTTGATAATTATGAATGTTATGAAGAATTTAATTGGGAAGTTCAATGGCAGAAGGATGGCGATTCGTTAGCTCGTTATTTAATCCGAATTGGCGAAATGGTGGAATCTGTCAAAATTATTCAGCAAGCTCTAGAAGGAATTCCGGGGGGCCCCTATGAGAATTTAGAAATCCGACGCTTTAATAGAATAAAAGATCCTGAGTGGAATAATTTTGAATATCGATTCATTAGTAAAAAACCGGCCCCCGCTTTTGAGTTATCGAGACAAGAACTTTATGTAAGAATCGAAGCGCCAAAGGGCGAATTGGGAATTTATTTGATAGGAGATCAGAGTGCTTTTCCGTGGAGATGGAAAATCCGCCCGCCGGGTTTTATCAATTTGCAAATTCTTCCTCAGTTAGTTAAAGGAATGAAATTGGCTGATATTATGACAATACTAGGTAGCATAGATATCATTATGGGAGAAATTGATCGTTGAAATGATAATTGATACAACAGGAGTACACGCTATCAATTCTTTTTCTATTTTGGAATCCTTAAAAGAAGTCTATGGGGCTATATGGATGCTTGTACCTATTTTGATTCTTATTTTGGGAATCACAATAGGTGTACTAGTTATTGTGTGGTTAGAAAGAGAAATATCCGCAGGGATACAACAACGTATTGGACCTGAATATGCCGGCCCCTTAGGAATTCTTCAAGCTCTAGCAGATGGAACAAAATTACTTTTCAAAGAGAACCTTCTTCCATCAAGAGGTGATAGGAGTTTATTTAGTGTGGGACCCTCCATAGCAGTCATATCAATTTTACTAAGTTATTCAGTAATTCCTTTTAGCTATCAACTTATTCTAGTCGATCTCAGTAATGGTGTTTTTTTATGGATTGCCATTTCAAGTATTGCTCCCATTGGACTTCTTATGTCAGGATATGGATCAAATAATAAATATTCCTTTTTAGGCGGTCTACGGGCTGCTGCCCAATCTATTAGTTATGAAATACCATTAACTCTATCCGTTTTATCAATATCTCTACGTGCGATTCGTTGAGGCATGAAATTTCCACAAAATTTTTCGAGAGTTTTCTAAGAATGAACTAAAATACATTAAATAGATAACTTTATTTTTTACTCAACCTTCGGGTTGATGAACTAAACCAGATAGTTATATGAGTGAAAGAAAACAGCTTCGAAATTCGCAGTAAAAAGATTGAGTCTCATTTCCTATGTACAAGAATTACGCCAAAGTAAATATAAGCAAATAGAAGTAGTAAAGAAAAACTATTTACCCCAAGACTCGTTGCTTAGTTATCATGGCTTGAAGCGGGTTAAACTGATCCATTCTTTGGAGTTCGTGCTATCGTTTATATCTATTACTATACATGATGCGAATTGTCGAAAAGATTGAGCAAGACTGAGTGGATGGTTAGGAACACCAAGGTACACAAAGGATTAGTAATAGAGATTTTATACGTTATCGGAAAAAATTCCACATCACATAATAAAAGAAATACTAATTGGGGCTTTAAATTTGTAGAAATGATCGAGTAGTACTCCCCATAATTCCGATCCAGAGTATGCTGCTATCCACCGAAAAATGAATTACTATCAGGAACGAAGTAATCCTTTACTTACTTCATTTTTTATAAAAAAAGTAAAGGATGAGATCAATTCAGACGCCCTTTAGTATAGCAGACAGAATTCCGTTGATCTAATTCGGGACCTTTCGATTACTTTTGACTCTATCTATCCTATAAAAATTTCAATATTAAAGAATATCGAAGCAGTCCTTAGATTTATGTGTGACCCTCGAGGAGCCGTATGAGGTGAAAATTTCATGTACGGTTCTGTAATAGCGATGATAATTGTGATCTTATCACCGACTAGAATTATCTAACAGTTTAAGTACAGTTGATATAGTTGAAGCACAGTCTAAATATGGTTTGTGGGGGTGGAATTTGTGGCGTCAACCTATAGGATTTCTCGTTTTTATAATTTCTTCTCTAGCCGAATGTGAAAGATTGCCTTTTGATTTACCAGAAGCGGAGGAAGAATTAGTAGCAGGTTATCAAACAGAATATTCAGGTATTAAATTTGGTTTATTTTATGTTGCTTCCTATCTAAATCTACTAGTTTCTTCATTATTTGTAACAATTCTTTACTTGGGAGGCTGGAATTTATCTATTCCGTACATCTCCGTTCCTGACCTATTTGGAATAAATGCAAGGGATGGGGTCTTTGAAACAACAATTGGTATTTTCATTACACTAGTAAAAACTTTTTTGTTATTGTTCATTTCTATCACAACAAGATGGACCTTACCTAGACTGAGAATGGACCAATTATTAAATCTTGGATGGAAATTTCTTTTACCTATTTCTTTAGGTAATTTATTATTAACAACTTCTTCCCAACTTCTTTCTCTATAACATAAGCAAAATGGAATATTTTATATTCACTAGTAACTAGATTAATAATTTGTCCCAAACAAGAAAAAGAAAAAAAATTATCGATATTTAGGATATGTTCCCTATGCTAACTGGGTTCCTGAATTATGGTCAACAAACAGTACGGGCGGCTAGGTACATTGGTCAAGGTTTTCAGATTACCTTATCCCATGCGAATCGTTTACCTGTAACTATTCAATACCCTTATGAAAAATTGATCACATCAGAACGTTTTCGCGGTCGAATCCACTTTGAATTCGATAAATGCATTGCTTGTGAGGTATGTGTTCGTGTATGTCCTATAGATCTACCTGTTGTAGATTGGAAATTGGAAACTAATATTAGAAAGAAACGTTTGCTTAATTACAGTATTGATTTCGGAATCTGTATATTTTGCGGTAATTGCGTTGAGTATTGTCCAACAAATTGTTTATCAATGACTGAAGAATATGAGCTTTCTACATATGATCGTCATGAATTAAATTATAATCAAATTGCTTTAGGTCGTTTACCAATATCCACAATTGACGATTACACAACTCGAACTATCTTGAATTGGCCTCAATTCAATAAAAAATAAATAACTTTATAAATTCAAGAACCCTTTTTTATTACTAAACTAAGGTTGTATATAAATTTAACAGGTTTTTTCTTTGTGAATAACTAAATTCAAAATAACACCTATTGATCCGATTGGCTCATGAAAATTGCCGATTTACTTGGACTTTTTTAATGTAATGATTTCAACTAGATTCGAGCTAGCCTTTCAGATAAAGAATATGGTTTGTACACTAGCTGTACCTACATCAATTCGCACCCATTAGAATCGCATTCAACTAGAAACGTGTCTTAAATAAATAAATTTAAACTTATTTTATCCTGGTCAGTTCAATAAGATCATGAAAGAGTCTGATTTTTTATATCTTTTTTTCATCGAATGGATTTACCTGGACCAATACATGATTTTCTTTTAGTCTTTCTGGGATCAGGTCTTATATTAGGAGGCCTAGGGGTGATATTATTTACCAATCCCATTTTTTCTGCCTTTTCGTTGGGATTGGTTCTTGTTTGTATATCTTTATTCTATATTCTAGCAAACTCTCAGTTTGTAGCTTCTGCGCAACTCCTTATTTACGTAGGAGCTATAAATGTTTTAATCATATTTGTTGTAATGTTCATCACCGGGTTAGAATATGACAAAAATTTTCGTCTTTGGACTCTTGGAGACGGAATTACTTTGTTAGTTTGTACCAGTATTTTTTTTTTATTAATTACTACTATTTTAAATACGTCATGGTACGGAATTATTTGGACTACAAAATTCAACCAGATTATAGAACAAGATTTGATAAATAATAGTCAACAAATTGGAATTCATTTATCAACAGATTTTTTTCTCCCATTTGAACTCATTTCAATAATTCTTTTGGTTGCTTTGATAGGTGCAATTGCCGTGGCCCGCCAATAGGATTAAAATCTTAAAAAGCGTCACGCCAAATCAAACTTTATTCTATTTCTCTTTTATCGTATCCATTTTTATTCAATTTTATTTTTTTTTATGTTTACTATTCATTTTCATTCTTTTCTTTTTTATTTGTTTTTTATTATTACTAACATACTTCTTTGCTCTGTATTTGTTTGTTATATTCGAGTTAATGATATTTTTGTTCATATTGAAATAAATCAAGATTGATAAGGAGTTACTCAATGATGCTCGAACATGTACTTGTTTTGAGTGCCTATTTATTTTCTATCGGTATCTATGGATTAATCACAAGCCGAAATTTAGTTAGAGCTCTTATGTGTCTTGAACTTATCTTGAATGCGGTTAATCTTAACTTCGTAACATTTTCTGACTTTTTTGATAGTCGTCAACTAAAAGGAAACATTTTCTCCATTTTTGTTATAGCTATTGCAGCCGCTGAAGCAGCTATTGGACCGGCTATTGTTTCGGCAATTTATCGTAACAGAAAATCAACTCGTATTAATCAATCAAATTTGTTGAATAAGTAGTATATTATTAATTATAAAAATTTGAAGAGTAGTTATCAATTAAAATTAGATTACTGGGTATGTAGAATCTTCAAAAATGTAATAAATCCAAGTATTTTGGACCTCTTTTATAAACCGACCCAGAAATAAGTTGATTCAAAAAATTCTGGTGAATCATCGATTCGTCTGGTCTTTGCATATGTAATTAATGTAAATACAATACAGGGTTATACTAGATCGAAATTTATGAGATTCAAAAACAAAAAGGTATAGATCCAATGTCACATTCAGTAAAGGTTTATGATACATGTATAGGATGTACGCAATGTGTCCGAGCCTGCCCCACAGATGTATTAGAAATGATACCTTGGGACGGGTGTAAAGCTAAACAAATAGCTTCCGCCCCAAGAACAGAGGACTGTGTTGGTTGTAAGAGATGCGAATCCGCCTGTCCAACCGATTTTTTGAGTGTTCGAGTTTATTTATGGCATGAAACAACTCGCAGTATGGGTCTAGCTTATTGATACGTTCCAGAAAACTCCACTTGAATCCTTTTGATTTTTGTTTACCGACAAAAACCCGCGCTCGAAATGAAATATATATATCTTATTTTGTTCTTATTCGAGTACGGGTTTTTTAGTCCAAGTGTATTTTGTCTTTACCACGAATTATTTTCCTTGGTTAACCTTAATTGTAGTTTTGCCTATATTTGCGGGTTCATTAATTTTTTTTCTACCCCATAGGGGTAATAAGGTAATTAGGTGGTATACTATGTGTATATGTATATTAGAATTCCTCCTAACAATCTATGTGTTCTGTTATCATTTCCAACCGGACGATCCATTAATACAATTGGCTGAAGATTATAACTGGATTCACTTTTTTGATTTCCACTGGAGATTGGGAATAGACGGGCTTTCTATAGGACCCGTTTTACTGACCGGATTCATCACGACTTTAGCTACTTTAGCGGCTTGGCCAATTACTCGGGATTCCCGATTATTCCATTTCTTGATGTTAGCAATGTATAGTGGTCAAATAGGATTATTTTCTTCTCGCGACCTTTTACTTTTTTTTCTAATGTGGGAGTTAGAATTAATTCCCGTTTATTTACTTTTATCCGTATGGGGAGGAAAAAAACGCCTATATTCAGCTACAAAGTTTATTTTGTACACTGCAGGGGGTTCCGTTTTTATGTTAATGGGAGTTTTGGGTATCGGGTTATATGGTTCTAATGAACCAACATTAAATTTGGAAACGTTAGCTAATCAATCATATCCTGTAGGATTAGAAATAATATTCTATATTGGATTTCTTATTGCTTTTGCTGTCAAATCGCCGATTATACCTCTACATACATGGTTACCGGATACCCATGGAGAAGCACATTATAGTACTTGTATGCTTTTAGCAGGAATATTATTAAAAATGGGAGCGTATGGATTGGTTCGGATCAATATGGAATTATTGCCTCACGCTCATTCTATATTTTCTCCTTGGTTGATGATAGCAGGCACAATACAAATAATCTATGCAGCTTCAGCATCTTCTGGGCAACGTAATTTAAAAAAAAGAATAGCATATTCCTCTGTTTCTCATATGGGTTTCATAATTATAGGAATTGGGTCTATAACTGATACGGGATTCAACGGGGCCATTTTACAAATAATCTCTCATGGATTTATCGGTGCTGCTCTTTTTTTCCTAGCAGGAACGAGTTATGATAGAATACGTCTTGTTTATCTTGACGAAATTGGCGGAATAGCCATTTCAATGCCAAAAATATTCACACTTTTCAGTACTTTTTCGATGGCTTCTCTTGCGTTACCAGGTATGAGTGGTTTTTTTGCCGAATTAATAGTATTTTTTGGAATAATTACCAGTCAAAAAGTTTTTTTAATGTCAAAAGTCCTAATTACTTTTGGTATGGCAATTGGAATGATATTAACTCCTATTTATTTATTGTCTATGTTACGCCAAATGTTCTATGGATACAAGTTATTAAATAGTGCAAACTCTTCGTTTTTTGATTCAGGTCCGCGAGAGTTATTTGTTTCTCTCACTATCTTTCTACCAGTAATAGGTATTGGCATTTACCCGGATTTCGTTCTCTCACTATCAGTTGAGAAGGTAGAAGCTATTCTATCTAATTTTTTTTTATAGATAGTTTCCATTTGAAACTATCTTTTTTACGTAACGCAAAAAAACGAATTATAATTTAAATCGGATAATTTGACGTTTGCGAGAACCATTTCAATCATGTAGTATATTGATTGAAATGGTTCTCGATCGAGACTTGCTTATTTTTATATGGATATGGGATATCCCCTGTTCTTATAGTTGTATTCGTCAGGTTAGGTCCTTTCTGCAATTTAGGTGCTTTTTAATAGAAATGAACCATAACTGTGTAATCCTATTCCTAATAAATTGACCCCAAAATAGCATATCCAAATTATAAGAAATCCTATAGAAGCCACAATTGCAGAATTTTCACTTTTCAAATTTCTATTTGTTTTAATATGTAAAAAAATAGCGAATATGGTCCAAGTAATAAATGCCCACGTTTCCTTTGGATCCCAATTCCAATATGATCCCCATGCTTCATTAGCCCATACGGCTCCTGAAAGAATACCTATGGTTAAAAAGAGAAATCCTAGGCTAATAACACGGAAACTCCAACGATCAAACTGTTCAATTAACTGTGACCTATAATAGTTTCTAAGAGAAAAGAGATAAATGCTTTGGAAAATTTTGTTTTCTTTATTCATGTATTGGATCTTCCCAAAGAACAAAGACTCGTTTAATAAAAGTTTTTTTTTACCAAAAAGACTTATATTGTTTTGAAATATAATGACTAGAAGGGCTACTGATAATAACGATCCACATAAAAGGGCTGCATAGGCCAATATCATCATACTTACATGCATCATTAACCACTGGGATTGGAGAGCGGGTACTAATATTGTGGATTGCTTCATTTGAACTAAAAAGCCTGAAGTAGCAAAGCTTTGGGTAAAAATAGCACCGGGCTCTGTTATTGCACTTACAAATTTTTTAAGTTTTTTAAAATAAGGAATCATATGAATAATATAAAAACTCCACGAAAGGAAGATTAATGATTCATATAAATCACTTAACGGGAAATGCCCCGAATAAATCCAACGAATACCTAATAATCCTGTTATACAGGAAAAAGTAAGTATCATACCCTTTTCTAATGAATCATCTAGTTCTACTATTTCGTTGCCTACTAAAGTGATTAAATGAATTGTAATTACAATTGAAACGATCGAAAAGGAAATATGATTGAAAAGGTGCTCTAAAGTGAAAAGTATCATAAGAATATATATATAAATAAAAGAGATCCCTCAATTACAAATCATGAAATAAAAATTTAGAATTCATCTCATTGTGATTATTATTCAGTCTAGGGCTATTAGATTCCTTTTTATAATTTTTTAAAAGTTGTGCCGCTACTCGGACTCGAACCGAGATGCTCTAGCACTGCTTCCTAAGAGCAGCGTGTCTACCGATTTCACCATAGCGGCTTGTTTTAAATCATAATAGCCTATTTATCTTTAATCGTCGAGATTGAAAGAGTCAATTCAATGGTGATATTTTTATAAACTATAATAGATATAAAACTCACCTTAATTTTCTATTGGAACCAGCCGGTTGATGGGGAAAGTAAGACTCCCCATCCCAGAAATGATAAAATATACTAAAAAAAAAAAAAGAAGGGTAGTGAAATTTTCTAGTTTTCAAAAAAAAGCATTAATGAATACAAAGCATTAATTCTATATTTAAATTTTAAATGATTTATTTTTTTATGTTTTATGAATATAAATTCTAAAGGAAATTTTGTAGAAGTTTTTTTTTTAGTCAGATCGATTCAGATTATTCTAACATTTGATTACGGCTATTAGATTCCTTTTTATAATTTTTTAAAAGTTGTGCCGCTACTCGGACTCGAACCGAGATGCTCTAGCACTGCTTCCTAAGAGCAGCGTGTCTACCGATTTCACCATAGCGGCTTGTTTTAAATCATAATAGCCTATTTATCTTTAATCGTCGAGATTGAAAGAGTCAATTCAATGGCGATATTTTTATAAACTATAATAGATATAAAACTCACCTTAATTTTCTATTGGAACCAGCCGGTTGATGGGGAAAGTAAGACTCCCCATCCCAGAAATGATAAAATATACTAAAAAAAAAAAAAGAAGGGTAGTGAAATTTTCTAGTTTTCAAAAAAAAGCATTAATGAATACAAAGCATTAATTCTATATTTAAATTTTAAATGATTTATTTTTTTATGTTTTATGAATATAAATTCTAAAGGAAATTTTGTAGAAGTTTTTTTTTTAGTCAGATCGATTCAGATTATTCTAACATTTGATTACTTATTTTTCGTATAAAAAAACTTTTTGAATTCCCGGTATAAAGAGATTTCGCTAATGAAAAAGCTTTTAATGCTGCCGAATGTCCTTTTCTTTTCCAAATATTTTTACGAATACGCTTTTTGGAAATTGAAGTACGCTTTTTTGGAACTGCCATTCAAAAATGAATAGGTTATTCGTTATTATAGTTGGATGTGAAAGACATCTATTATTCAAAGCAAAGGGATCTTTCTGTCCTTTTTTTTTTTTAAGTTATAGACCCTTTTTCTATTCTTACTTTATTTTTATTTTTTTTTTTATAAAATTTTCAATAATCAAACTTTATATTTCTTTTTTTTATTTTACTTTTCTTTTATTTCATATTTTATTTACATGTCATAGAATAAACACATCTAAGGTTTAAAATAAAAAAATTAGAAGAGTTAAGTAAGCTGCTCTTACCTACTTAACGAATGGAAAACCTGACTCTTTTTAACAAATACATCGCATTTTTTTCTTTTATTATTTTTATTATTGAAATGAGACTGGTTATTTAGTTTAAGATAAACATAATTTGATATGCTTTTATCAATTTTTTTAATTTTATGTTATGTAAAGTCAAAAGTAAAGTCTTGGCTAGCATAGAAAAATAAAAATATGCTTTATTGGACTAGAAGACAATCAATCAAAGAGTTTTACAGAGAACTAATATCTGATTCCGAATAACCTAATTTAAATTTTAACTATTTTTATTTAAATTAGGTTATGAATTTTAGTAGATCTTGTGATTCATACTAGTATCAGACTTACGCACTTTTTTGTTTGGTCTAATTTGTTATCATTTTACTATCTATGGATTTATAAAAATAATAATGAATAGTATAAATTTTTTATATTATCTATATTGATAGGTTTCAATAGTTGAATGAATTTTCAATAGTTTATTTAATTAATAACTAAGTATTTACTTTCATTAATAACTATTTGGTCATTTGACCAACGAGAACTTTTTGAGTTGAATAGTAATAAAATGCTTATTCTAATAATTTTTATTTTTAATGGAAAAAATTCTATTATCGCATCTCGTAATTTTTTTATTGATCTCTTTCGAAAGAGGTAAGAGCCGGTGAATCGAAAATCAAATTTTATTTTTTATGGAACATATATACCAATATTCATGGATCATACCTTTTATTCCACTTACAGTTCCTTTGTTAATCGGAGCGGGACTTCTTGTTTTTCCAAAAACAACAAAAAATCTTCGGCGTATGTGGGCTTTTCCTAGTATTTTTTTGTTAAGTATAGTTATGCTTTTTTCAATGAAATTGTCTATTCAGCAAATAAATAGCAGTTCTATCTATCAATCTGTATGGTCTTGGATCATCAATAATGATTTTTCTTTAGAATTCGGTTACCTGGTTGATCCACTTACTTCTATTATGTCACTGTTAATCACTACTGTTGGGATTCTAGTTCTTATTTATAGTGACAATTATATGTCTCATGATCAAGGATATTTGAGATTCTTTGCTTATTTGAGTTTTTTCAATACTTCTATGCTTGGCTTAGTTACTAGTTCGAATTTAATACAAATTTATTTTTTTTGGGAATTAGTTGGAATGTGTTCGTATCTATTAATAGGTTTTTGGTTTACACGACCGGTTGCAGCAAATGCTTGTCAAAAAGCGTTTGTGACTAACCGTGTAGGGGATTTTGGTTTATTATTAGGAATTTTAGGTCTTTATTGGCTAACAGGCAGTTTTGAATTTCGAGATTTGTTCGAAATATTCAATACCTCGATTTATAACAATGAAGTTAATTTTTTAGTTGGAACTGTATGTACTTTCTTATTATTTGCCGGTGCAGTTGCCAAATCTGCCCAATTCCCCCTTCATGTATGGTTACCTGATGCTATGGAAGGTCCTACTCCTATTTCGGCTCTTATCCATGCTGCTACTATGGTAGCTGCGGGGATTTTTCTTTTCGCTCGACTTTTTCCTCTTTTGATAGTAATCCCCTCCATACTACATCTAATCGCTTTTATAGGTATAATAACAGTAATTTTAGGAGCTACTTTAGCTCTTGCCCAAAAAGACATTAAGAGAAGTTTAGCTTATTCTACAATGTCTCAACTGGGGTATATGATGTTAGCTCTAGGTATGGGGTCTTATCGAGCTGCTTTATTTCATTTGATTACTCATGCTTACTCAAAAGCATTGTTGTTTTTAGGATCTGGCTCTATTATTCATTCTATGGAAGCTATTGTTGGGTATTCTCCAGATAAAAGCCAAAATATGGTTTTTATGGGGGGTTTAAAAAAACACGTGCCAATTACAAAAACTGCTTTTTTATTAGGTACACTTTCTCTTTCTGGTATTCCACCTCTTGCTTGTTTTTGGTCCAAAGATGAAATTCTTAATGATACTTGGTTGTATTCACCAACTTTCGCAATAATAGCCTGGGCTACAGCAGGATTAACTGCATTTTATATGTTTCGCATCTATTTACTTACGTTTGAGGGTCATTTAAACGTTAATTTTCAAAATTACAATGGAAAAAAAAGTAGTTCTTTCTATTCAATATCTTTATGGGGTCAAGACGGAATGAAACCTATTAACAAAAATTTTCCTTTATTACTAATAAAAAATAACGAAAGTTTTTCTAAGAATCCACACGAAAATAGAAAAAAAACCATGCAATCCTTTCTTATTATTAATAATTGGGACAATAAAAAAATTGCGCTATATCCTCACGAATCGGGTAATACTATGTTATTCCCTCTACTTGTATTGATTTTATTTACTTTGTTCATTGGATTCCTAGGAATTCCTTTCAATCAAGAAGGCATAGATTTGGATATCGTGTCCAAGTGGTTAACCCCACCTGTAAACCTTTTACAGCAAAAATTTAATAATAATAAAATTTTTGATTGGTCTGAATTTGTGATAAATGCAACCCTTTCGGTTAGTATAGCTTATTCTGGAATAGTTATTGCGTCTTTTTTATATAAACCCATTTATTCGTCCTTACAAAATTTTTTCGTAATTAATTTTTTTGCCAAAAGGCATCCAAATGGTTTTTTTTTTGACAAAATTCAAAATGTAATATATGATTGGGCCCATCATCGTGGTTACATAGATGCTTTTTATACAGTATACATAATTCGAAGTGTAAGAGGATTGTCCGAACTAGTTAATTTTTTTGACAGACGAGTAATTGATGGAACTCCAAACGGATTGGGTGTTGCAAGTTTTTTTTTAGGAGAAGGTCTCAAGTATGTAGGCGGGGGGCGCATTTCCTCCTATCTTTTTTTGTATTTATTCTATGCGTTAATTTTTTTATTAATTTACTATTTTTATTTTACGAATATGAATTTTACTGATCAGTAATAATAATGCGAGGTATTTTGATCTGGTATACACAAGAATCAATCCGAATTTACTTATTGATTCATTTTATGATCTAATTGATACGTCATTGAATTAGTATTCATGTATAAAAAAAGGATGTAAGACAAGGCATGTGCGCAGCTATTTATCCACCCGATATATATCGTAGGGGAAGACAATTGTATCATCAATCAATTTGCAATCGTGGATACATATGTATCCTTAACATACTGAAACGACTACCATTATTAGTATCAAACCAATAGCGATTCATACAAGCTAAATCTTCTAATCGATAATTGGGCCAAAGAAAGAATTTTAATTTAATTAATTTAATTTTATCTCTATCAAGATCTTTGCTTTCATCCACAAATTGACCACAGGTTTTTACCTTGTTCCCATTGCAAAATACTGCATTTTTATCCACACAATTACTATTCCTTGAATTGAAACAACTTAGAATTCTCAATTCTCTACGCCGTCTAGACGAGAAAATATTTTCAGGAACAAGCAAATCATAATGATTTTTTTTTCTATTTTTCGTCATCATTTGATGTCTTGCAATCGATTCCTCAAAATGATTCTTATCCATATTTTCTCTGTATCTTTTTTGATTCTTTTTTTGTTTAATCTCATGAACCAAAGAAATCCTTATGGTTTGATACATAATAAATTCTACATTATGTTTTACAGGTATACGAACTGGTTCGATAATAAATATTCCCTCTTTTAGGATTTTTGAAAGATTAAAATCCCGGATTAGCATTGGATCCAGAGTTAACTCCTCCTTCTTAATAAAGCCGAAACCAAACTTTGTTGTCATTCTGCTTTCCTTTTCCCATTCAAGTACGGACAGCGCATAATCGAATAATTCCATAGTCAAAGGGCTCAGCAGCCATTTCAATTGCAAAGCAAAAGATCCTTTCATGAACGCATCTAAGTCTATTTCCCAAGTCCAAATGCTTTTGGGTTGATTTTTCGTTCTACCCATTTTCATATCTGATTTCGTATAAAGTTCTTCCATATATTTTTGTTGGTTTGAGAAAACAGATTCAGGGTTCCCTCGGTTTTGGGCATCTGATGCGAGATCTCTTTGACCTATGATTTTTTTTTCTTCTTGATTCTCTAATTCAAAATATTGGTTTTCTTTTTCATTTGATAGTATAAGATCCCCTTTTTTATTTTTAGTGATATTTTTATTTTGACTAACATCTTCATTAAAATGAAAAATAAGTGAATGAATTGGTATAAACCCGGGTTTCATTTTATATACATTAAAAAATAACTCAAATTGTGGGAATAACCAAGGTATCGGCTTCGATACAGGACGATTTAGTCTTTCTTCATTCATTCCCATCCAATCAAAAAAAGAAAAGAAACCCTTTTGATTGGATGGGTTGATTTCTTTATCTTTATTAATTTTGAGATAAAAAAGACCTTTCGTATCAAAAAATTTTCTATCTGGATTTTTTATATACATAAAATAATCTTTTCTTATAAAATTAGTAATAGGGATACTCCCCCCCATATCAACAAATTTCGGTTTATGTATGTTGTAATTATATGAGTCCTTCTTATCTTCATAATAAATCGATTGATATGCTAAAAGATCATATCTATACATTTTTTTTAAATGATCATTTTTATTTAGCAATAACGAAACCTTTTCCTCTCTTTCAGATGAATCCCGTTTGATTAAATTTTTATTTTCAACCCTACAATGTTGATTGACTCTATTTCGCCATTTTTGCGGTACTAATTTAGACCATTTTAGCTCAGATAAATCGTATGGATAATGACTCTTTAACCAATTTTTCCATTGATTCATTCCAGAATTCTGAAGTTTCTTATGCTTTAATTCGGAAGAAATTATTCCTTGTCTTCGAAAATAATCTTTTATTTCATTCTTAAGAAATAAAGATGCTCCGTCATATTGAAAGACAGATCTTAACTTATACAAGTTAATAACCTGGGTTTGTGATAATTTGTAAAATACATAGGCCTGTGACACGAGGGATAATTTAAAAGAAACCTCCGACTTCGTCTGAATCTTATGACGAATACGAGAAGGTGAAAGTTTTTTTTGTATAGTTGAAATACGCTCAATTATCTTTTTCTCTTTTGTATCAAAAAAAGATTTTTTTTTTAATTTACGAAAAAGTTTTATAATGATCATGGGCCTATAAAGACTATTAGTAAGACGATTAATGATATATGGAAAGCTCTCTAGAAGGATATCCGTGTATATCCTTTCCACGATCCATTTTTGAAAATAATGTGATTTACGGATTAATCGATCATTTCTTCTTTTTAATATCTGAAAAATATTTTTTAGTGATGCTAATTTTTGAGCACCATAACTTGTTTTGTTAGGACTAATATTTTTCTTTAGAGTTCGAAATCCATTTTTCTTGTCTTTTGTAATTCTTTCTATTTGATTTCTGATTGTGCTTGTTCTATCAGTCAGATCTTTCATTTTTCTTTCTGTCAGTGAATAATTTGTCCAATCCATAGATCGGGTTTGAATGGATGATTCATGAATAATCTGATTATTGATTATAGAATCTTTTTTTATTTCACTCGAATCCTCTCTCAATTTTTTTGGTTCTTTTTGGACCTTTAGAAACAATAATTTTGTTCTTTCTTTGAAACTTTTTAGAACTCGAAAACTCCATTTTATAATTGTTTTTTGGAGTTTTTTCAAAGGGGGTCCAAAATAATAACAAAACAAAATACCAAGTCCTACGAGAGGAGAACCAAAAGGACGGTCAGTTTCCAGTCCCCAAATCGTTAAAAAAGCAGCAGGACTTTCCTGCTTTGGATTTGGATCCCTACGAGAAGGTCGTATCTTAGATCGGTGCCAAGGTTTAAGACGGAAAGGAAATCGTATCATTATTTGTATACCCTCTGTAGCCCAGTTTGGAGGAAAAATTCCGTTTCTTCCTGGTTCTAGTACTGGCATACCATTATAGGTGCATATAACATACACTTCTCTATTCATCTCCCTTATATCCTGCTCCCACTCGGACTCTTGGCGTAATAAGAAACGGACAATATTTTTAGCTAGTATCAATGAAGGTAATACAATAGATTGTCTAAGCCTCGACTGAATTAGTAAAATAAAAGCTCTTATTCCATGAGCATAAATAAGGATATCATAGAGGTCTGATATTTTTTCTCGTGTCCTTTCTATTCGTTGCATTTCCGTCTGCCCGTCCCGCCCCTTTTCCTTTTCATTGACTTCTTTTTTTATTTCTTCGTAGCTTTTTTTTTCCTCCATGTACATTTTTTTTTTTTTTTTCATCCTCTTTGTTCTTTTTGCTACGCTTCCTTTTATTCCCTTTCTAAAAATGTTTTGTATTAGGTCGGAAATCTCAATTACTGATAATATGAATTGTTCGAAAAGAACATCCCAATAAAACCCTACTCTGTCGAAAAAAAGTGGGGAATACGGATATAAGAAAAACATTTTCCCCGTAAGGGTTTTACGTCTTTGAACACGCATAGAACCTGTGATTATGTCTCGCCGAAAATCCGCTTCATAGGGATAATCTATCATATCCACTTCTTCTATTTCATCAGGCTTCGTCATAGCTTTGATACTAGGGTCGGCATTCTCTGGACCCTGCGTAAAAAGAACTATACGTTTCGCTTTCCTCGAGCGAATTTGATGATCTACTATCCACTCTTCCCCCTCTTCCGTTGTTGCAGTTTTTCCGAGTTGTTCTACCTCGCTGAATAATTTGTATGACCATCGGGGGACTTTTTTATTTATTCCAATCGATTTTTTTCGAGTTGTTTTTTCCATGGGAGGAATTATGGCTGCATCGCATATTGTTTGAATGATGGGATCAATTATGACTCTTTCGATTAAAAATTTCAAAACTTTTTCTGGATCGTCTGAATCAATTCGTCTTTGTTCCGGAAATAAAGAAATTCCTTTCAAATTTGATGTTGATTCTTCAGCAAATTCATCGATTAAAAGACTCAATTCTCTTGCTAATGATTTTTTATCCAATGTATATATTTTCTGTCCCAATTTCTCTTCCAATTTCTGGTCCAATTTCTGGACCAATTTCTCTTCCAATGTAGCTATTTTCCCTTCCAATTTCTGGTACAATTCTTCAAAATTATGAACATTAAGTTCCTTACCCTTAAAAAGAAGGATACTATGAACTTTATTGAGTTTATTTATAAAATTTGTCTCTATCGAATTTTTGACTGCAGTTTCATTTAGGATTGAAGGTAAAAAAAATTTTTTAATTATTCCACGATAGGATCCGTTTAAGAGAGGATCATATATTTTAGGCAAGTATTCTTCTTTAGTTTTATTATTGCATAATCGAGTCTTTTTTTCGAGTACATCCAGATAAGGAGATCCTCTGTCTAGGGCTTCAATTCGATCTCTAAACTCGTTCCTTAGGCTCCTCCATTTTTTTTCATTGGTATAAATCCAACAATAATAATTATGCAGTTCATCATAGAAGAATTTATCCAGTTCATCACAGACAAATTTTTTTGTTGTAAAAAAATAAAAATACATTTTTTGTCGTAGCATTTCAAAAAAAGCTGATAAACTGGATGGATATGTAAAAGAAATTCTTCGTTTTCCATCACTTTGACATGTATAAAAAAAATATTGTGACATTTCATTTCTTACAGCATGTTCGAATCTATAATTTTTTATATATCGCAATGGGCGATTCCATCGTTTATAGTCGAAAAGAAGACTCACAGGGGGTTTTTCAAACCAGAAGAGGTCTTTATCTTCTTCTTTTAAGTGAAAGTGGAATTCATCCTTTGTTTTGTCCTTTCCATTCACTCGGATCCTTTCCGTTTCATCGATTTTGTCCGGATCCTCCCTTTCTTCCGAAAAAAGGGAAAGAGAAGGATCTTCTTCGGTGAATCCCTCTTGTTCCTGTTTAGTCCCTTT